GATTTTTGAAATCGACGGATTTTCCTCTTACTATAAATTTCATTGTTGCCGGTATTGACATGTAGAACGGGACTCTATCTTTATTCTCGTCCGATTAATCAGTTCTTCAAAAGATCTATCAGATTATGGAGTGAATGGTTTGATCAATGAATATTCGATTCTTTCTTCAATATGGAATCAATTGACAACAATTCTTCTCTATTATGTATACAGGTTTATCCTTCATCTTTTCTGAAGTTTCGATAGAAGGATTCCTCTACTAACGTAAGACAATCAACTCCATTCGTTAGAACAGCTTCCATCGAGTCTCTGCACCTATCCTTTTTGATTTTCGCTTTCTTAACCTTTGTTTGTTTTCGGAAAACGTGATTTGGCTCAGGATTGCCCATTTTTATTAATTCCAGGGTTTCTCTGAATTTGAAAGTTATCACTTAGTAAGTTTCCATACCAAGGCTCAATCCAATTAAGTCCGTAGCGTCTACCGATTTCGCCATATCCCCCTTTTTGAGATGAAAATCTCATTGTGATCTCGTTCCCCTTTTTCTTTCATTTATACCGGAACCGTTGAATTCATTAGATAGATGCCGATTCCTGTCTCGAAAAAGTGTTTTCTCCTCTTTGTCTTTGATTTCTTGTCTATCTTCTTTCATCTTCTATATCTATAGGAGGCTTATATTCGGTCCAATCAAAAACGATTTTATCATTTCTGTATCGGCAATTCAATATAGGTGGATACATACGCTATACATCTGTCTCTCTTCCACTCATTTACCCATGAAATTTCGAATACTTGAACGGTCGATTCTTTTTTTTTAATATGATTTGATTTTTGAATTCAAAAATCAAATCATATTAAAAAAAAGAATATTTAATTGTGATAAAAAAGAAAAATGGAAATTCTATATCGCTAGATTAATCGTTATCTTCTATAATATTTAACAGTTATTTGAAATTCTATATTCTATTCTTTAATATTCTATTCTTTAATATATTAATATTCATTATGTAATATATTAATATTCATTATGAATAGCGAATATGAATAGCTAAGAATTAAAATAGTATAATAGTGAATAGCAAAGATTCTAAGAGTTTATTGAATTCTTATACATGTCGAATTTATGTTATGTGAGCCTGCTTAGCTCAGAGGTTAGAGCATCGCATTTGTAATGCGATGGTCATCGGTTCGATTCCGATAGTCGGCTTTTCTCTATTTATTTTATTCTATGTTTTACATGATTGATAATGCATCTTTGAAATCAAAGAATATTGAAAAAAAAAATGTCTTCCTCTTTTGGCAAAAGCCCTTGATTTATTATGTGATAGGAATTTCCAACTATCTAACGAAAAGAATCCTTTTCTTTTTCTATATATAGAATATAAAGATCTGGATATTTATCCAACTCATCTCATTATTCTTTAATAGAATAATACTTCAGTAAATTTCGCTTTATTTAGAATTTAGTTCATTTTTAGTTTAGGTTTATTCTGTAGAATGAAATTTCATCAATAAGAATTAATAATTAAATATAAATAAGAAGAAGGAGTCTTTATGTCGCGTTACCGAGGTCCTCGTTTCAAAAAAATACGCCGCCTGGGGGCTTTACCAGGGCTAACTAATAAAAGGCCCAGAGCTGGAAGTGATCTTAGAAACCAATCGCGTTCCGGGAAAAAATCCCAATATCGAATTCGCCTAGAAGAAAAACAAAAATTGCGTTTTCATTATGGTCTTACAGAACGACAATTACTTAAATACGTTCGTATCGCCGGAAAGGCAAAAGGGTCAACAGGTCAGGTTTTACTACAATTACTTGAAATGCGCCTTGATAACATTCTTTTTCGCTTGGGTATGGCTCCGACTATTCCGGGAGCTCGCCAATTAGTTAACCATAGACATATTTTAGTCAATGGTCGTATAGTAGATATACCAAGTTATCGCTGCAAACCCCGAGATACTATTGCGGCGAGGGATGAACAAAAATCTAAAGTTCTAATTCAAAATTCTCTCGATTCATCCCCCCATGAGGAATTGCCAAACCATTTGACTCTTCAACCATTCCAATATAAAGGATTAGTCAATCAAATAATAGATAGTAAATGGGTCGGTTTGAAAATAAATGAATTGCTAGTTGTAGAATATTATTCTCGTCAGACTTAAACCTAACAAAAATAAAATCAACACTAATAAGAATAAGGGTTCGACCCATTTTGCTCCCTTTCGGCGAAGTAAATTAACCTAAGGTTAAGATAAATAAGGGTTTGATCCGGATTTTTCTTCCATTTAGGTATCATAGACCGAGAGGGAGATTTTCATTCCTTGTCTACTCTACTCTTTTCTTTACACAGTATTTTCTGTACCACAGCCATTAGGAATAGAGAATCCATATCAAAGAAAGGTCTAACTGTTGGAATAGTCGTATCCATTGCTATTTGATCTATTGTGGTTAGTAAGATCGATGAATTAGGTGAAGGTACGGAAAGAGAGGGATTCGAACCCTCG